GAACAGAGGAAAAAGCCTCTGTAACGGTTGGACGATAGTAAAAAGTCATAGCAAAACCCGTAGCTACTTGTACTAGAAAACAAGTAAGTGTGATCCCCCCTAAACAATAAAATATGTTGACATGAGGAGGAACATATTTACTAGTTATATCATCTGCAATCGCCTGAATCTCAAGACGTTCCTCAAACCAATCATATACTTTATTGAGATAGGTAACCCAATGGAACTCCCCCTCTGAGAACCGTATATGAGAATTTCATCTCGTACGGCTCAAGCGGAAACACACAAATACTGATTTCAACGGATATATAATAGAAAGTTAAAAACTTCATTAACCACTTGATTCGATTTGCCTCGAAGATACGAAGTAACAAAAATCCGGAATCTCTTCTTTGTGATGATAATGCCAAAAAATATCAAGTTGGCTCATCTGTCTTTCTTTATGTTGATCGTTACAGGCCTCTTGAATCTTCTCTTCCCTATTTTTTATTTGTTATTTGATTTATTGTTTTTTTTTGTGCGTACTGCGGATTTACTCTTGTTTTACTATTGATAGGAATTCTCTTGTTGAGACCCTATGAATCAATTGAAACCTCAGATTCATACTAGAACCACGATGATTTAGCCTCAAGCTAAACTCAAAAGTTCTCTGAGTAAGAACCTTTGATGATCACTTATTGAATGAATGGATGTAATGACTCAACAAAATCTAGAGAAAGAGTTATCCTTCGGTCAAAATAAATCTGAAGGAATAAAATTCGTTTGATTTAGGAAATACCTATTTGAATTTTTTTTGAGTCCGGTTGCGAGGTCTGAATAAATAGTAGGTATGAATCATAGTTCAAATATTTCTTTTCTTGATCTATTCTATATATTCCGTGCTCCAGATACTAGAATAAATATCCGACGAGGTAGAATCATCTTGATAGAGATAACAGGTCCATTCTATGTATTATCAATAGGATCAATTATAACAAGTCACACACTCATATTCCGGAAATACCGAAACAAAAAAATTCCACGGTCGAACTACCAGAATAGAATGGTCTAGAAATCCAAGTCTAAAGTAATTTTTTCTTTGATTGAAAGACTAGGACTTCATAGTTCTTATAAACCTAACTCATTGAAATTCCATCCAGTAAAACGGAAGAATTATAAATTTCCAAAATAATAGATAGGAATATCGCAAATAGAGCCATTGCGACCCCCATAAGTGGTGTAGTCCCCCATCCCGGAGCTACTTTACCATATTCCGAATTCAATGGTTTCAATAAATCCCCTACAGTAGTTCGTCTTGGCCCAGATCTAGAACTATCCTCAACGGTTTGTGTAGCCATAAATCCTATTTAATGATTGGTTGAGATCTGTTGACTTTGTATACTATTCCGTTGTAGTTGTAAATAAACGATCTTATCGTAGATCCATTGTGATCTTGAAATTATCTAAAAATGGAAACAGCAACCCTAGTCGCCATCTCCATATCTGGTTTACTTGTAAGCTTTACTGGGTACGCCTTATATACCGCTTTTGGGCAACCCTCTCAACAACTAAGAGATCCATTCGAAGAACACGGGGACTAGTTGAAGTAATGAGCCTCCCAATATGGGAGGCTCATTACTTCAATTAAATTATTTCGAAAGGTTATTTCATTTTTTTAGTCGGAACCTTAGGTGGTTCTCGAAAAAAGATAGCGAAAAAAATTATCCCTAAAGTCGAGACTAAAAGGAATGTATAAACCAATGCTTCCATGGATTCGATCGTGGTTTACAATTATAGCTTCCACACCTATTCATTTGGGATCATTTACCATATCATATAAAGAAAGAAAAAAAGTCAAAGAAAAGATGGTGATTCAAGTCAAGATTTCTCTGATACCCAATGTCAAATAAAAAAAAATAGAGGCGAAAGATACCACAACAATGTCGTATCAGACTACTTGTCTCCTTGTAGTTGGATCTCCAAGTTTTTGGAATGCTCCAAATTCCACTTGAGCATCCAAATCTGGATCAATACCAGCAAAAACATCTCTGAACAAGGTTCTAGCGCCATGCCAAATGTGTCCGAAAAAGAAGAGCAAAGCAAACGTAGCATGCCCAAAAGTGAACCAACCCCTTGGACTGCTACGAAAAACACCATCGGATTTCAAAGTAGCCCGATCTAATTCAAAAATTTCACCTAATTGGGCACGTCTAGCATATTTTTTCACAGTAGCAGGATCAGAATAACTTACTCCATTAAGTTCGCCACCATAGAACTCAACAGTAACACCTACTTGTTCAACACTATACTTTGATTCTGCCCTTCTAAAAGGAACATCAGCTCTCACAATTCCGTCTTCATCTACCAAAACTACCGGAAATGTTTCAAAAAAAGTAGGCATACGACGTACAAAAAGCTCGCGCCCTTCTTTATCTCTAAAGACGGGGTGTCCTAACCATCCAACAGCAATTCCATCCCCATTGTCCATTGAGCCTGCTCTGAATAATCCCCCCTTTGCCGGATTATTACCAATATAATCATAAAAAGCTAATTTTTCGGGAATTTTAGACCAAGCTTCCGATAAACTAAGATTTTCGGCTAGCCCGGCACTAACTCTTCGATATATTTCTTGCTGAAAGTATCCCTGATCCCACTGATAACGAGTAGGACCAAATAATTCGATTGGGGTAGTTGCTGAACCATACCACATAGTTCCAGCAACAACAAAAGCTGCAAAAAAAACAGCAGCGATACTACTGGAAAGTACAGTTTCAATATTGCCCATACGTAATCCTTTGTATAGACGTTGAGGCGGACGAACACTAAGATGGAATAGGCCTGCTAATATGCCCAATGTACCCGCTGCAATATGATGAGAGGCTATTCCTCCCGGAACAAAAGGATCAAAACCTTCCGCGCCCCACGCTGGATTTACAGATTGTACTTTTCCAGTTAGTCCATAAGGATCGGACACCCATATTCCAGGACCATACAAACCTGTTACATGAAATGCGCCAAAGCCAAAGCAAGCTACCCCTGAGAGAAATAAATGAATTCCAAAGATCTTGGGCAAATCCAAAGAAGGTTTTCCCGTACGTTCATCACAGAATATTTCTAGGTCCCAATATACCCAATGCCAGATAGCTGCCAAGAAGCACAAACCGGAAAACACTATGTGTGCCCCTGCCACACCTTCATAACTCCAAATACCCGGATTTGTTATAGTTCCTCCTGAAATACTCCAACCGCCCCACGAATTGGTTATTCCTAAACGAGTCATGAAGGGTATAACGAACATACCTTGTCTCCACATCGGATCAAGAACGGGATCAGAGGGATCAAAAACCGCTAATTCATATAAAGCCATCGAACCAGCCCAACCAGAAACTAGAGCTGTATGCATTATATGAACAGAAAGCAATCGACCGGGATCATTCAATACGACAGTATGAACACGATACCAAGGTAAACCCATGGAAATACCTCTTTATCAAAGAAAAATAGACACTATGCCACTTTATTTTATCGCATTGGAAAAGACTATATATACTAACCATGTACCTAACCTTTTCAGTAGATTCCGTATCAGAAAGGATTAATATTTATTCCATTCCATTGAAAATAACGTGAAAATAACGGAACAATTTTGTTCGTAAGAACAAAGAGAAGCAGATCTATTCTATACCCGATAAGTACCAATACGCAATGGGAGGATTGGTCCCATTTTTGGGGAACGAATGGATAGATACTTGTTTATCATTCGAACGATCGATTTCTTCGTTCAAATTTTTTCTTTATTCATTCTGTCTTACTCTATAAACTTTCCAATCTATGTATCAAATAGAATAAAGAGAAAAAAGGGATGAAGACAATAAACCATTGATTGTTACGTTTCCATATTAAAGTGAAGTATAGTACTAAATTTTTTTCTTTAATTTAATGCCCATTGGTGTTCCAAAAGTACCTTTTCGGAGTCCTGGAGAGGAAGATGCGGTTTGGGTTGACGTATAGTGCGACTTGTCAGACATATTGGGTCATATGGGATTTACCCGTTCTCTCCCCTGATCGAGATATCCTCTGTTTCGCCCAAGAGATATTGTATTGAGTGAGGCATCAATCAATCATTCGGAGCGTGAAGTGCAATTAGATCAATTTATTTTATATTGGGGATCAATATTATCAATTTAGAAGAATTTATGGTTTACTTGGACTGATAAAATAAAGTATCCAGGCTCCGTTCAGAAAATACCAAATCGATAACAAATTGTTAATATAATATATGTATGATTACCACTTGTATCATAAATGATTCTTATACCTACTATTACTTTATACCTACTATTACTATAGTAGTGATAGTAGTGATCCCAAATTGCCGACCAACGGAATAGTATGATGAATACATCAAATAGTTTTGGGAAAGCAAGACACGAAATTAACAAAAAAATGGTACTGAGACCATTTGTCCTATATGTGCAAATAGAATTCGGACAGATCTTTTCCCGGGGTAGACCATGAACCTAAAAGAATTGAAAGGGCCCATTCAGGAACAAGACAATGACATCGTGATTTTAATATCGATGAAACAATACATCAATGATAGGTTAGTTTAATAAGTTCAGTAATCTCTTTTTTTTTTTAGAGGGAAGGGAGCCTAAACTCATCTCGTTTTTTTTAATAGAAGACCTTTCATTAAGAAAACCTGTTACATAAAAAAAAAAGAAATAAAACTGGAATCGACACATTGATTCTTTTTTTTTCTTTTTCGCAATTTTTTTTGAACCGTATGTATCCAAAGGTGCACGTACGGTTCCTAAGGGATGCAATTTTGTCCTAATCAACCGACTTTATCGAGAAAGATTACTTTTTTTAGGACAAGAGGTTGATAGCGAGATCTCGAATCAACTTGTTGGTCTCATGGTATATCTCAGTATAGAAGATGGTACTAGGGATCTTTATTTGTTTATAAACTCTCCCGGCGGATGGGTAATACCAGGAATAGCCATTTATGATACTATGCA